TTCTAAAGCAAGTACTAAAGTCTCGTATCTTACTTCTTACATTCTTGTCAATTTTAGATATATTTTTTGAAAAAAAATAAACCTTGTTCTTATTCATTTTTGAAAAAAAGGAATTCCTATTGACTTTCTTAAGTGTCCTTTTTCCCCATAGAGATATTGAATAAAACGAGCTATTTTTTGTACTACTAAGACTACTATAATCTTGAAAATGAATGCGCAAATACCCATCAAAGGTAAGTAAATACATCCTAAACATATAAAATGCGGTTAATCCTATTGTGAACCAAGCTATTAGTGCGAAAATTGGTGAGTACAACCAACTATCGTGAAGAATTTCATCTTTGGACCAAAAACAAGCAAGAGGTGGAATACCACAAAGAGAAAGTGTACCTAAAAAAAAAGTGGTTTTTGTAATTGGAACATATTTTGTTAAACCTCCCATAAGAACCATATTCTGACTTTTCTCTGGTGAATATCCAACAATAGGTTCCATTGAATGAATAATGGATCCGGATCCCAAAAACAATAAAGCTTTAGAATAGGCATGGGTGATCAAATGAAATAAAGCAGCTCGATAAGAACCTATACCTAGAGCTAACATAATATAACCCAATTGAGACATTGTAGAATAAGCTAAACTTCTTTTAATGTCTCTTTGAGCAAGAGCTAAAGTAGCTCCTAAAAGTACTGTTATTATACCTACTAAACAAATGAGATTCGTTATGTAAGGTATAACTATGAAAAGAGGAAAAAGCCGAGCTACAAGAAAAATTCCTGCTGCTACCATAGTAGCAGCGTGTATAAGAGCCGAAATAGGAGTGGGGCCTTCCATAGCATCAGGTAACCATACGTGAAGGGGGAATTGTGCGGATTTAGCAACTGCACCAACAAATAATAAAAAGGCACATAAAGTAGCAAATAAAGAATTGACCCCATTATTATGGATCAAGGTATTCACTATTTGGAACAAATCCCGAAATTCGAAACTACCAGTTATCCAATAAAATCCTAAGGTTCCTAATAATAAACCAAAATCTCCTATACGGTTAGTTACAAAAGCTTTTTGACAAGCACTTGCTGCAATGGGTCGTGTGAACCAAAAGCCTATCAATAAATACGAACACATTCCCACAAGTTCCCAAAAAATATAAATTTGTATCAAATTGGAACTAGTAACTAACCCCAACATTGAAGCATTGAAAAAACTCATATAAGCAAAAAATCTCAAATATCCTTGGTCGTGAGACATATAATTGTCACTATAAATAAAAACCATGATTCCAACAGTAGTAATTAGTATTGACATAATAGAAGTAAGTGGATCGATCAAGTGTCCGAACTCTAATAAAAAATCATTATTGATGGTCCAAGACCATAGATATTGATAGGTTAAACTTCCATTTATTTGCTGAATAGACAGATTGGCCGAAAACCACATAACTATACTTAGTAGTAAAACACTTAGGAAAGCCCACATACGACGAAGATCTTTTGTTGCTTGCGGAATAAGTAGAAGTCCAAATCCTATTGACATAGTAACTGGGAGCGGAAAAAGGGGTATTATCCATGCATATTTATATGTATATTCCATAAGAAAACAAATTGTTCTTTTTTCTTCTAATTGTTTCCGATTCACCAATTCTGATCTATTTCGAAAAGAAGAAAAAAATATGAAAAAGATGAAATACAAAAATACAAATATTGGAATTATGACTTTTTGTTTTATTAAATATTTGAAATAAAAGTTGCAATGAATTGGTCAAATATCAAGATCAAATAATTAGTCAAGTTTCTTATTTAGTTATTAATTAACTTAAGACTCTCTTAATACTCTAGAAAAGAAAGATATTTTTGAAAGAATATAACATCATATGAGATTTTGAATAATTGGATTTTCCCTTTACATTATATTCTCATTATGTAAAATGATATAATTTATAGATATATGATTTCTATATTTAAGATAGATTTCTTCTATTTATATTAAAGTTCAGTTACAGATTTCTTTATATCTTTCTCTTTTTTCTTACTTTTTTTTATTGTATAATCTTTATATATAATCTTTTCTTTTATACTTTTTATTATCAATATATTGATAATAAAAAGTCTATTATATAGTATATACTATTTAACTATTTAATAGACTTTTTTTTTTCTATTTGTATGTTATGATATTATTATTATTGAGGGAAATTTGAAATTTATGGAATTAAGTATAGATAATGACTAAGAAAAAGTAATTTCTTTTGAACAATATATGTCTTTCACATACAACGATAAAAAGGAGTCACCTACCTTTTGAATGGCAGTTCCAAAAAAACGTACTTCTATGTCAAAAAAGCATATTCGTAGAAATCTTTGGAAAAAAAAAGGATTTTTAGAGGCAATAAAAACTTTTTCTTTAGCTAAATCTATTTCCACCGGACAGTCAAAAAGTTTTTTTGTGCGACAAAAAAAGTCTTTGAAAAATCTTAATTGACATGTTTCAAAGAACTTCCAAATTTCATTTTTGAATTGGAAGACAAATGATTCAATTTTACTAATGTATTTTATATATATTTTTTTTTAGTCTTTCTATATTTCTATTAGATTTTCTATTTTATCTATTTTATTCTATTTCTTTAAATTTCTATTGATTTATATTGAATTCGTGAGATGGTTTTTTCTTTCCTAGGAATTGTGCTTTTCAAAATAGAAAAGCACAATTATGATAGACAAAGAAAAATCTGAATATTTCATTATACTTTATACTAAGGTGTTGGGTCTCAAAATCGTTAGAAAAAAATTCTGAATTTTATACCCGACTTAAAACGAAACTTTTGAGTTCTGACTGTTCTGGATAAACAAGAGCTAGGTTTCTAGTAGGGAAAAGTTGATTATGAAAATTGAACTTACGAAGATGAAGATACTGATAAAGTATTCTTTATATTGAACATTTCCATATGAATAGAAATGCATCTTTCTTCATTGTTTCCTAAACCCTATTGAATATCGACAATTCAACATGAATTTCCTTATTATTATTTAAGGTAAGCCGCCATGGTGAAATTGGTAGACACGCTGCTCTTAGGAAGCAGTGCTAGAGCATCTCGGTTCGAGTCCGAGTGGCGGCATTAATATTTATTAATATTAATAATATAGACATAGTAGGTCTAAGAGAATCTAAGATATTTAAAATATTCTATTTTAGATTCTATTTAATCTCCCCCAATTTCAATTATTTAAAAGGGACTCTTCTTTATGATATTTGCGACCTTAGAACATATATTAACTCATATTTCCTTTTCGATCATCTCAATTGTGATTATAATTCATTTGATGAACTTATTAGTCGACGAAATCAAAGGATTACGTAATTCGTCAGAAAAAGGGATGATAGCTACTTTTTTCTCTATCACAGGGTTTTTAGTTATTCGTTGGATTTCTTCAGGACATTTTCCCTTAAGTAATTTATACGAATCATTAATCTTCCTTTCATGGAGTTTATCCATTATTCATATGATTCCGTATCTTGGGAATCATAAAAATGATTTAAGCGCAATAACTGCACCAAGTGCCATTTTTACCCAAGGTTTCGCCACGTCAGGTCTTTCAACTGAAATGCATCAACCCGCAATATTAGTACCTGCTCTACAATCTCAGTGGTTAATGATGCATGTCAGTATGATGCTCTTGAGCTATGCAGCTCTTTTATGCGGATCATTATTATCCGTTGCTCTTATAGTGATTACATTTCAAAACAAGAATTTTTTAAGTTTAAGGAAGTCATTTTTCTTTGGTGATATGGAATATTTGAACGAAAAAGGAAGTGTATTAAAAAAGACTTCTTTCCTCTCATTTCAAAATTTTTACAAATATCAATTAATTCAGCGTTTGGATTATTGGAGTTATCGTGTCATTAGTTTAGGGTTTACCTTTTTAACCATAGGCATTCTTTCTGGAGCAGTATGGGCTAATGAAGCATGGGGTTCTTATTGGAATTGGGACCCTAAGGAAACTTGGGCATTTATTACTTGGACCATATTTGCAATTTATTTACATACTAGAACAAATTCAAGATTGCAAGATCAAGGCACGAATTCGGCATTTGTAGCTTCTATAGGATTTCTCCTAATTTGGATATGCTATTTTGGGATCAATCTATTAGGAATCGGGTTCCATAGTTATGGTTCATTCCAATTAATATCTAATTGAATAAAATAAACTACATGAAGAATACATAAAAAAATCGTCTGATACACAATGAAATTTTGTGCGAGTTTTTGAGAACCGTTTAAATAGAGGAATTATTCAAATGGTTCTCAAAAACTTTAGATGTATCTCATTACAATTCTAATTCACCCTTCCCTTTTTTTTCATTGTACAACGAAGAATCGTGAAAATAGGAAAGTCAAAGAATTCTAAGACTTTCTTTCCAATTAATGAAACTTATTTCATTTATTATTGAATCTAAAAAAAAATTAGTATCTATAAAAATAATTAGATAATAGAATTTGTACTTTGTCAACCGATAACGGCAGAACGAAATCAGGATAAATACCAATTCCTATTACAGGTAGAAAAATACAGATCGAAACAAATAGTTCTCGTGGTCCAGAATCAAAAAGATTCGAGTTTGGAATATTGAATAGCTTGTATCCGTAGAAAATCTGACGTAACATAGATAATAAAAAAATAGGAGTTAATATCATTCCAATTGCCATTACAAAAGTAATTAATATTTTTGGTATGAAAAGATATTTTGGGCTGGTAATTATTCCAAAAAAGACTAAGAATTCTGCAACAAAACCACTCATTCCTGGCAATGCAAGAGAAGCCATCGAGAAACTACTAAACATGGTAAAGATTTTTGGCATTGGGATAGATATCCCCCCCATCTCTTCGAGATAAACAAAACGTATTCTATCACAACTTGTTCCTGCTAAGAAAAAAAGTGCAGCACCAATCAATCCATGAGAGAGTATTTGTAAAATGGCTCCATTAAGTCCCATGCCAGTTATAGAACCAATTCCTATAATTATGAAACCCATGTGAGATACGGAAGAATAGGCAATACGTTTTTTTAAATTGCGTTGACCGAGAGAGGTTGAAGCTGCATAAATGATTTGTATTATTCCTACTATCACCAACCAGGGAGATAATCTAGAATGAGCGTGAGCTAATAATTCCATATTGATCCGAATCAATCCATATGCTCCCATCTTTAATAAGATTCCAGCTAAAAGCATACATGTACTGTAATGTGCTTCCCCGTGGGTATCTGGTAACCATGTATGTAGGGGTATAATCGGCGATTTGACAGCATAAGCAATAAGAAAACCAAAATAGAGTATTATTTCCAATGCTGCAGGATATGATTGATTAGCTAATTTTTCTAAATCTAATGTTGGTTCATTGGAACCATATAAACCCATACCTAGAACTCCTATTAATAGAAAAATGGAACCTCCGGCAGTGCACAAAATAAACTTTGTAGCCGAGTACAGGCGTTTTTTTCCTCCCCACATGGATAAAAGTAAGTAAACAGGAATTAATTCTAATTCCCACATGATGAAAAAAAGTAAAAGGTCTCGAGAAGAAAATGATCCTATTTGGCCACTATACATTGCTAACATCAAGAAATAGAAAAATCGCGGATTTCGAGTAACTGGCCAAGCTGCTAAAGTAGCTAAAGTAGTGATAAATCCTGTTAGTAAAATGGGTCCTATGGAAAGTCCATCGGTTCCCAGTCTCCAGTGAAAATCAAAAAGATTGATCCATTTAGAATCCTCCTTCAATTGGGTTAATGGATCGTCCAATTGGAAATGATAACAAAATACATAGGTCATTAGAAGGAGCTCTAGGATACATATACATAGAGTATACCACCTATACACTTTATTTCCCCTATGAGGGAAAAAGACAATTGAAGAACCCGCAAATATGGGCAAAACAAGAAGTATTGTTAACCAAGGAAAATAACTCGTGATAAAGACAAGATAAAATTAGACCAGAAAAGCCCGTGCTCGGAAGAAGAATAATATATTTTCTTTTCTCGAGTACGGGCTTTTGTCGGTAAAGAGGAATCAAATGATTCAAGTGGAGTTTTTTGTCACATATCAATAAGAAAGACCCATGCTGCGAGTTGTTTCATGCCATAAATAAACACGGACACTCAAAAAATCCGTTGGACAAGCGGATTCACATCTTTTACAACCTACACAATCTTCGGTTCTTGGCGCAGAAGCAATTTGCTTAGCTTTACATCCGTCCCAAGGTATCATTTCCAATACATCCGTGGGGCAAGCTCGAACACATTGGGTACATCCTATACATGTATCATAAATCTTTACTGAATGTGACATTGAGTCTAGAAATTCCAGTTTTGAACACAAAAGATTTTCGATCTGATAAAATAAGAAAATGAAATAAATTATATATTTTCTATTGTAGACACCAGATGAATCAATGATTTATCAAAATTTGAAGAATCAATAGATTTTCTAATCTGTTTATGAGAAAGGGCCAAGATACTTTGATTTCCATTTCAATAACCATGAAATATGAGTTTACGAATTCAATTCATGTTATTTTTACTATCTTTCTATCTTTATATATGTATATTCATATAAATATATAAAGATAGAAAGATTCTAGTATATAGAAATAGAATTAAGGGTATGATGATATATTATATATATCATATGAATACATTTGTTATTAGGTTAGTGATAGAATAGATTAGTAATTCTAAATCATAAACCTATGTAAAAAAAGAGAAGAAAGAAAATAATAATAATAGAATATTATATTCTATTGACTATTTATTATATTCTATTGACTATTGAATTCTAATTCTATTAGTTAGAATATTCTAAAAGTCTTATGTTTTGATTTCTATGTGAAAATAGAAGAAGTATGACTAATTATTCAGCAAATTTGATTGATTGATACGAGTTGATTTTCTGTTACGATGGATCGACGAAACAATAGCTAGCCCAATAGCTGCTTCAGCAGCCGCAATGGCTATAACAAAGATTGAGAAAATTTCTCCTTTTAATTGCCGACTATCAAATATATCGGAAAATGTGACGAGATTTATATTCACCGAATTCAGTATAAGCTCAAGACACATAAGTGCTCTAACCATGCTTCGGCTTGTGATCAGTCCATAGATACCGATAGAAAATAAATAAACACTTAGAAAAAGTACATGCTCTAACATCATTGATAAATTCCTCATCTATCTTGATTCATTTCAAGATGAACAAAACGATTCAGTTGACTAGAATAGAAGAATTACAGAACAAAAGAAGATATTCACAGTAGATTGAAATAAAATATATGAAATCCATTTTCATTCTTTAATTAAAAAAGAAGTTCTTATTATATTATTGACTTATTGACGAGCCATAGTAATTGCACCTATCAAAGAAACTAAAAGAATTAGAGAAATGAGTTCAAAAGGAAGATAAAAATCTGTGGATAAATGAATCCCAATTTGTTGAACGTTACTTATTAAGTCCTGTTCTATAATCTGATTTGATCTGGTAGTCCGAAAAATTCCGGACCATGACGTATCTGGGATAGTAGTCATTAATGAAAAAAAAATACTTGTACAAACCAGTGAAGTAATCCTATCTCCAATGGTCCACAAATAGGAATCATTGGAATATTCTGAACCGTTCATGAACATCACAGCAAATATGATTAATACATTTATGGCTCCTACATAAATAAGGAACTGCGCGGCAGCTACAAAATAGGAATTCAATGAAATATAGAATAAGGATATACAAACAAGAACCAATCCCAATGAAAAGGCAGAATCAATGGGATTGGTAAGTAATACTACTCCCAGACCTCCTAATATAAGAATTGATCCCAGAAATACTACAAGAATATCATGTATTGGTCCAGGTAAATCCATTATTAAATAAAAGATAAATAAGTCGAAATATTTCATGACCTTACTAAAGGTCCAGGAAAGGAACTTTTTTTTTATATGATACCATTCTAATTGAATGAAAAAAATGAATATCATTAGATAGATAAAATAAAGTTATTTGGCTAATCCTACTTTATTCCAAACCAAATCTTAGTAATTGATAATCGTTCTTGAACCAAGCAAGAGGTTTTTTTTTTCTTTTTTCATTTGATTTGTTGAATCCATAACTGTTTCAATTGTGTAATCTCCAATTATTGACATTGGTAACCGACCTAAAGAAATTTGATTATAATTCAATTCGTGACGATCATAAGTGGAAAGCTCATATTCTTCAGTCATCGATAAACAGTTTGTTGGACAATACTCGACACAGTTACCGCAAAATATACAGACACCAAAATCAATACTATAATGAAGCAATTGTTTTTTCTTAATATCTTTTTCAAATTTCCAATCAACAATGGGAAGGTCTATTGGACATACACGAACACATACTTCACAAGCAATACATTTATCAAATTCAAAGTGGATTCGACCACGAAAACGCTCTGATGTGATTGATTTTTCATAAGGATATTGAATAGTTACAGGTAAACGATTTGTATGGGATAAGGTAATTATGAAACTTTGTCCAATGTACCTTGCGGCTCGTATTGTTTGTTTGCCATAATTCATGAACCCAGTAACCATAGGTAACATATTTTAGATATCCATGAATAAAATTTATGTTTCTTTCTCTTGGTTGAGATAAGTTATGAATATAGAATATTCATTATTGTTTTCTCTTAATTTCGTATTTTTCTTTATAGTTTATAGTGAAACAAGTTGAAAAGAAGTTGTCAATAATAGATTACCTAGAGAAATAGGTAAAAGAAATTTCCATCCAAGATTTAATAATTGATCCATTCTCATCCTAGGTAAAGTCCATCTTGTTGTGATAGGAATGAACAGAAACAAATAAGCTTTAGCTAATGTAATAAAGATACTAATTGCTATTACAAAAACTCTAAACATTTTATTTATTCCAAAAAGTTCAGTAAGAGATATGTACGGAATAGAAAAATCCCACCCACCTAAGTAAAGAACTGTTACAAATAATGAAGAAACTAGTAGATTTAGGTAAGAAGCAAGATAAAAGAACCCGTATTTTATACCGGAATATTCGGTTTGATAACCTGCTACTAATTCCTCCTCTGCTTCTGGTAAATCAAAAGGTAATCTTTCACATTCTGCTAGAGAAGACATTAGAAAAATTACAAACCCTATGGGCTGACGCCACAGATTCCATCCCCCAAAACCATATTTGGACTGTGCCTCAATTATATCAACTGTACTTGAACTGTTAGATAATTATAGTCGATGATAACATCACTGTTCCCATCGCTATTCCAAAACCGTACATGAAACTTAAGCTTCATACGGCTCCTCTATGGCCACAAAGAAATGTAAGGTAAGGACTAGTTCAGTATTATTGCTCTCCTTGGACCCTAGGTAAATACAATGTAAAGATAAATTGGAGGTTGGAGAGTCCTCAATTCGACCAATAAAATTCTGTCTGCTAGAATAAGAAAAAGCACTTCCGAATTGATCTCATCCCTTAATAATGATATTATTATGAAAATTATCAAAAATTCTCTTTGTTCAGCAATAACTTAATCCTTCAATCAAATACTGTTTCTATTCATAAATAGAAAGAATTGGGCATTAGTTAATGAATCATGATAAGAATTCTCCCATATACATATGTATTAAGAAAGAAATATTTTCGTATTATTCCATTTTTCTTCTTTACCGTATTGCATTCTATTTGTCTTGTTCCTGTTCTTCTTTCTGAAAACTAAAAAAAAATGGAAAGAAAATAAAGGATTAATTCGTTCTTGATAGTCATTTATTTAATCAGCGATATAGTAGCATACTCTAGATTGGAATCGTGGGGAAGTACTGCTTGATCATTTCTACCAACTCCAAGCCCTTATTATGATTCGTTTTATGCAAAGTTTTATACAAAAATCCCTTTTTTTGATACCTTACATTATTTCCATTACTCATCCTTTGCGTATTTTGGTGTTCCTAACTGCCCACTTTTTTTTTGATTGATCCCCAGTATAGTGATAAATACAGTTGATCTTTTGTATCCGCTTCAAGATATGACGACTAAGAAAATAATCTCAATCTTGGGGTAAAAAACTTATGTTTACTTCAATTTTCTTCTTGTACCTAGGGAATGAGATTTTTCTTGTTTTACTGCAAATTGAGGAGCAGTTTTATTTCACTCAGATAACTATCTGGTTTAACTCATCGAACTGAAATGTTTAATAAAAAAGATGAAGATATTTATTCAATTTATGTATCTTCACTTACTTTCTACATTTACTTTAGCTTACTTTATACACTTACTTTAGAAAGTTTCTAAATAAAATAAAGAAAGAAAAAAAAAAGATTTTTTTTATTCTTTTCTTTCATATTCATATTTACATATTGAATTATATGAATTATATTTCTATTTTATTGTATTTCAATTTATTTCTTATCTCTTTTCTAGAAAAGAGATAAGAAAAGTTCATGTTCCAACGAATCACACGTAGAGATATTGCTAACACACATAGAGTTAATGGTATTTCATAACTAATTGATTGAGCTGTAGCTCGTAGACCGCCTGAAAAGGAATACTTATTATTTGATCCATATCCTGACATAAGAAGACCAAAGGGGACAATACTTGAAAAGGCAATCCATAAAAAAACACCTATACTGAGATCAGCTAAAACAAGGTGATATCCAAAAGGAATTACTAAATAACTTAGTAGAATTGATATAAACCCTATAGAAGGCCCGACCCTAAATAAACGAATATTACCTCTAGATGGAAGAAGATCCTCCTTAAAAAGTAGTTTGGTCCCATCTGCTAAAGCTTGAAGAATTCCTAAAGGGCCGGCATATTCAGGTCCAATACGTTGTTGTATTGCTGCAGATATTTTTCTTTCTAACCATACAATAACTAATACTCCCATTATGATTCCTAAGACAAGGGTGAAAATGGGGACAAAAATCCATATAAGTCCATAGACTTCTTTTAAGGATTCTAATCTATAAAAAGAATTAATAGTTTGTACTTCTGTCGTATCAATTATCATTTCAACGATCAACTTCTCCCATAATGATATCTATACTACCTAGTATCGTCATGATATCAGCCAATTTCATTCTTTTAACTAGCTGGGGAAGAATTTGCAAATTGATGAAACCGGGTGGACGAATTTTCCATCTCCAGGGGAAAACACTACTATCTCCTATTAAATAAATTCCTAATTCTCCTTTTGGGGCCTCTACCCTTACATAAAGTTCTTGTTTTAACAATTCAAAATTGGGTGAAAGTTTTTTAGTAATAAATCTATATTCAAAATTATTCCATTCGGAATTCTTTGTCCTATGAAAACGCCGGTTTTCTAAATTCTCATAAGGTCCTCCAGGAATTCCTTCTAGAGCCTGTTGAATGATTTTTATAGATTCTTGCATTTCACCGATTCTTACTAAATAACGAGCTAATGTATCGCCTTCTTTTTGCCATTTGACTTCCCAATCAAATTTATTGTAACACTCATAGCGATCAACTTTACGAAGATCCCATTGGATTCCAGAAGCTCGTAACATTGGTCCTGATAAACCCCAGTTTATTGTTTCCTCCCCACCAATAATACCCACTCCTTCAACTCGTTCCAAAAAAATGGGATTTCGCGTAATGAGTTTTTGATACTCAACAACTTCTGTTAAAAAATAATCACAGAAATCAAAACATTTATCTATCCAGCCATAAGGTAAATCCGCAGCTACTCCTCCGATGCGGAAATAATTATGCATCAGCCGCATACCTGTGGCAGCTTCGAATAGATCATATATTAATTCTCTTTCTCTTAAAATATAGAAAAAGGGAGTCTGTGCACCGATATCGGCCATAAAAGGGCCAAGCCATAACAAATGGGAGGCTATACGGCTCAGCTCCAGCATAATAACTCTGATATAACTAGCCCTTTTAGGCACTTGAACACTTTCCAATCGTTCTGGTGCATTTACTGTTATTGCTTCTGTGAACATAGTAGCTAAATAATCCCAACGTGTTACATAAGGCAAATATTGTATAATTGTTCGGTTCTCCGCTATTTTTTCCATCCCTCTGTGTAAATAGCCCAATATAGGTTCACAATCAATAACATCTTCACCATCCAGAGTAACGATCAGCCGAAGCACACCATGCATTGATGGGTGGTGTGGACCCATATTGACTATTATAAAATTTTTTCTTGTAACCGGTACAGTCATATTTTTTTTCCTTAATTCATTATTTCATAAATTTCTTAAAATATAAAAAAAAGAATAACTGAACTAATAAAAAAAGAATTAACAAATAAAAAATAATAAGAAACTCAAAGAATAAATTCAAATTTAATTAATGAGTTTTTGGTTCCCGAATATCTAACTGATCCATTAATTTCTTATAACGCACTTTATTTTTATTTAACAAATAAGTCAATAATCGTTGACGTTTTCCCAGAATTATTCGTAGACCCCTTTGCGATAAGAAATCTCTTTTGTGCAATTCTAAATGTGAAGTAAGTCTCCGTATCTTACTGGTGAAATGGAATACTTGAAATTCAACAGACCCACTATTTTCTTCTTTTTCTTCTTGTGTAATAACTGAGATGAATGAATTTTTGACCATAAATGAAAATCTCTATTTTTCTTTTCTGTGAATTTTACCGATCAGGAAAAATAATAATATTTATTATGTCAATTATTTTCATCTAGTATACATCAAAATTGGATTTCATTGATATATTACTTTGTTTTTTATTTATGTGATTTATGTTTTGTATATTTGGATCAAATATACAAAACATATATGTATTCACGAAAGAGAAAAGTTTCTTTTTACTTAAAAGGATTCCGCTCTTTCTAGTGAAAATTGATAGACTATGAAATCAGCATTATGTATTAGAATATTACACAGTGTATATATTTTGGCTTTCATTTACCAAATATGTTAAACGATATGTAGGAAATCCACTATAAATTTTTTTCATTTTTCATTGGAATTGAATTCATTCTGAATTGTGAATACATATGTATTCTTGACATACTGAAACGACTGCTGTTATTGGTATCAAACCAATAGCGATTCATACAAGCTACATCTTCTAATCGATAATTGGGCCAAAGAAACAATTTGAATTTCATGAAATTTTTTCTATCTGTATTAATATGTTTGTCCTCATTCAAAAATTGCCCACAGTTTCTTATTTTGTTTTCATTACAAAATCTTGTATTTCTATCCACAACATTAAAATTCTGGGAATTGAAACAATTTCGAATTCGAAATTCTCTACGACGTTTGGGAGATAGAAGATTTTCAGGAACAAGTAGAACAAGTAAATCATAATGATTTTTGTCTCTACTCAAAAATATGTTGTTGTGTCGTGCAATGGATTTTTCAAACCCCTCTTTCTCAATATATCTTTTTTTTGTATATTTTTTATTTGTTTGGTGCTTCTTATTATCGACCAATAAAATATCCATAGTTTGATATATAATAGATTTTCCGTCCCTTCGTATAGATAGACAAATTGGTTCAATAAGAAATATTCCCTTTCTTATCAATTCTGCAAGAACTAGGTCCTTTTGAATCAGCATTTCATCTAGATTTATTTCACCTCTTTGAATCGAAGATATAGCAATTTCCTTTGGATTTCTCAGTCTAAGTAGGAGACAATATATCCTAATATTTTTCATTATTTTATTATTCAAGGGATCAGCCCATCTTAGTTGAAAAAGAAAATATTTTTTCAAAAAGAAATCTAGTTCCATTTCATTATTGCTCTTATCTTGTTTTTTTTTTATATCCTTTTTTATTTCTAATTTTGCGTAATCTTCTTCAACAGCTTTTTTCTTTTTTTTTTTTAGTAGATTCAATAGAATATTTCTTTGGACCCATTGTTCGTTTTCTTCCTGCTTGAAATTTCCTAATTCAAGATCTTTTTTTTTATTAGATGATTTCTTTGAATTTACGTTAATGTTTTTACTTTTTTCATTTCTATAAAAATGAAAAAAGAGTGATTTAATTGGGATGGTCCAAGGTTGAATTTTATATACATCAAAAAGTAACACAAATTCTGGGAAGAACCAAGTTTCTAGATTGGATATAGTATCATGATTTGATGCGGTATCATATAACCTTTCTTTATTCATTCCCATGCAATCAAAAAAGTTTATTTTTTGATTGCATAGTTTGATCTCTTGATGAATTGTAGGATAAAAAATCTCTTTTTTTTCCATTTTTTTTAAATTATTAATTTCAGTCTTGGTATTTTTATGAATCTTGATGCCAATATGTACATTGGTCCAGATCTCAATATTCTTTTGAAAACAAAGATGAAGAATTCTACAATCAAAATATTTTCTATCCAAATTTGTATTCCTATCGATAAGATCTCCTTTTTCTAGATAATCATTACTAGGTATACTTACCAATACATAAAATGATTCAGGTTTCGATCTATTGAAATGATCTGAAATTTCTTGGTCCCCATTTCTTTCTAATGTCGATCCAGAAATGTATAAATTAGGGAGGCTTATGTATTTATATGATAAAAGATCATATCTGTAATGTTTTTTCCATTTGTCTTTTTGACTCATAAATAAATTCGCTGCATAGTCATTTTTTTTCATGGAATAAATGAATTGGTATTTTTTATATAAATCCAATTGGTTTGATTCCTTTTTTTGAATCATACGATGTTTATTGATTCTATTTTGCCATTCTTTAGGTACTAATCGAGACCTTTTTTTTTGAGATAAATTGTATTGATAATGACTTTTTAACCAGTTTTTCCATTCGTTCATTACATATGTATGAATTTTATTATGACTTGATTTGAAATTAAATATTCCGTGTATCATACAATAGTCTTTTAAATTATCCTTAAAAAAAGAATAGCTCCCTTGATCTTGAAGTACAGGTCTCAATTGATACTTATTAAGTAATTGATTTTGTGATATTTTGTAAAAAACATATGCTTGGGACAGGGAAGATAAGTTCCAATAAGTATTTGAATTTTGATTGCTATTCTTCATATTATCAGTATTTGAAAACAATTTTTTTATAGTCAAAATAAAATTCATTGTATTTTGATTTGTTTCATCAATTTTTTCTTGTTCTTGATTTATTTCATTGTTATAAATGGGTTTATTCAAGATCTTTTTTGTTGATTCAAATAAAAGTTGTGCATTGATCTTAGAAATGGTAATGGTACATATCAAAATATCTATGTATCTTTTTTCAATGAATGATTTGATAAAGTAGTGTGATTTACGCATTAATCGGATATTTTTCCTTTTGAATATTTTCCAATGTGAGCCCGATCTTTTATTATCATAAATTCTAACTATTTCTTTTTTTTTCGTGTCTTTTGTGGTTCGTTCAATTTGATTCCTAATTTTGATTGTCTTATCAGAAAGATCTTTCATTCTTCTTTCTATTAGTGAATAATTTAACCAATTCATCGTTCGATTTAAAACGGACGATTCGCGAAGAATCTTATTATTTTTTTTTAAATCTTTTTTGTTTTCGTTCGGTTCATATACTTTTTCTTTCCTCAATTCAAATAAAAAATTTGGATTTACTTTCTCCAGTTTTTTCATTATTAGTTTGATAACTCGAACTATTTTGATGACTCCTTTTGTTTTTTCTTCTTTTAGAATTTGTAAAAATTTCTTTTTCACCTTTTTTTTTCTTTTTTGGAGTTCTTTATAAATAGGTTCAAAAAAAAAAGGTTGTTTTCGGGGAGAACCAAAAGGAAGTTCCGCTTCCTTTCCCCAGACTGTTAGAAAACAAAAATTTGTTTTTTTTTTCATTAGACCTCTATGATGAGATCGTGCCTTAGATTTTCTCCAAGGTTTTAGACAGAAAGGATATAGAATCTTTATCTGAATACCGTCTATTAACCAATCTTGGGGAAATTCTGTTTCTGATAATTGAACACCATTATAGGTACATTTAATATGCATTTCTCTATTCCATTCGTGAAAATCCTCGTCCCACTCGGTAATTTGGAATAATAACATACGAAAAATATTTTTGGCTATTATTAATGAAGGCAATATAATATATTTTCTAAGAAAAGATTGGGTTATTAACATCAAACCTCTTATTACTTGAGTAAATATAAAGGTATCCCAAGCTTCTGATATTTCTATCTGTTCATTTTGAAATTTTGTTTCCTCTTTCTGCTTTTCTTCTTTTGTATCTTCATTTTCAAAATAGGAAATTTTTAATTCTGATTCTTGTTCTCTGCCCATCCAATTCCTAAAAATGATATTCTTCATTTCGTTGATATCAAAAAACGAAAAAAAAAATGTTTTGTCTAGACGATCAAAAAAAAGCGGGGAATGTACATTTACTTGAAAGAGGTCCCAAATAACTGTTTTACGTCTTTGAGCGCGCATGGATCCTTTGATTAGATTGCGACGAAAATCCGATTGTTGTGAGTAACGTATCAAAGACACCTCTTCCTCTTCCTCTTCCGTTTGATCATCATTTTTCTCATTGTTACTAGTATTCTGAATACTAGAAATAGAAAGAGAATTTGTATTCTGATCATTATCGTCATAAATTATCACACGTTTAGCTCTTCTTGAATGAATCTCAAAATCGTCTTCCTCCAATGTTTCTTCAATTTCTTCTTCCTCTTCTTCCAAACTCTCGTTTAATTTGTATGACCATCGAGAAACCTTTTTACTGATTTCTTCTATTCTAATCCCAATAGATTTCTTTTTCATTGTTTTTTGATCTTTTGTATGTGTTGTAATTACATCAAATACAAATTGCAAATATTTTGCTTGACTTTCTGAATCAATCCCTTTTTCTTCTGTAGAATTTAAAAATGATTGACGATGAAGTTCTACGGAATCATTAAGAAGTAGATCATGAATCTTATTTATAAAAAAAAATTCTACTAAATCTTCTGTATCTGTATAAGTATTCATGATTGCACGTGAATAGAATTTTTTTGTCGTTCCTCGATATGGTCCGTTGAAAAAAGGATCATATGCTTTTGGCAAGCATTTTTTTTTTTTTTCATCATCACATAATATAGTTCTTTTTTCAAGCATATCCAGACTAGGGGATCCTTTTATTCCTTTTTTTTCTAGAATTTGGATTCGGCTTCTCAATTCATTGTTCAAATTGCACTTTTTTTTTTCATTAGTATAAATCCAAGAATTATAAAGATCTTCGTTAGATAGTTTTTCTAGTATGTACAAAGAAATTCTTCGTTCTAGCATTTCCGAAAAAGTCGATAAACTGGGCGGATATGTAAAGGATATTATTTGTTTCCCATAACTTGTACATGTAAAAAAAAAAAATTGTGACATTTCATTGCGTAAAGCATTTTCTAATTTAGAATTTTTTATATATCGTAATGGACGATTCCATCGTTTATAATCGAAAAGAAAAGTGACAAAAGTTTTTTCAACCCACAAATACAATTTCTCTTCTTTCAGTCTTCCCAATTCCCAATTCTC